TATATATACATTTATATACATTTATATACACTAGTACGTACTATTTTAAACGTAATTTTATTAAAAATCAAATATATGCTATTTAAGTCTTTTTTTTAATAAAATTTCGTCTGGCGCCGACGTCATAGTTTAACCCCATAAACAATTAGATAGTATGGTACCTACTATCTAACGTTTTTATGTAGTTGTTTTTTTTTTTTCTTAAATATATGGAATTATTCCTTTTTTCAAGCCGAAATTGAAATGCTCTTAGCTATATATTATTTTTATATTTAAATATCTAACCCAAATTATATATATGTAAAATAATAGGAGATAGCACATAATATAAAAAATATAAGACTGTTGAAATTTGCCCAATGATAATATAGGGGTCTTCTACTGGGCATCCGCCAATTCAAGTTAAAATAATAAAAGAAAATATTAAAATAATAAATAAAATCTTTATTAAAAAATAAAAATATGATGAATTTAGTACTGGTTTTAATTTAAAAGGTAAAAAAAATAAAATTAACATACTTGAAAAAGCTGCAATTACCCCACCTAACTTATTAGGAATTGAACGTAGAATAGCATAAACTCATAAAAAATATCATTCTGGTTTAATATGTGTTGGTGTGACAGCAGAATTAGATATTAAAAAATTTTCTGGATCTATAAAAAAATTAGGTCTATATAAAACAAAAAATATTAAACCTAAAAAAGCTAACATTATACCTAATAAGTCCTTGATAGTATAATAAGGATGGAATCTAATTCGATCCCTATCTCTATTTATACCTAAAGGGTTATTTGAGCCATATTGATGAAGTATTATTAGATGAACTATAATTAAGGCAATTAATACAAATGGTAAAAAGAAGTGAAAAGAAAAAAACCGATTTAAAGTAGGGTTTCTAACTCTAAAGCCACCTCATACTCATTCAACTACAGATTGACCTACATAAGGGATTGTAGATAGTAAGTTGGTAATTACAGTAGCACCTCAAAATCTTATTTGTCCTCATGGCAAAACATAGCCCATAAAGGCAGTTGCTATAGTTATAATATATAAAATTACACCAACAGATCAAGTCTCCTTTAAATAAAATGAAAAATAATATATCCCACGACCTATATGAATATAGATAAACAGAAAGAATATAGATGCACCATTTGCATGAATTAATCGTATTAATCAACCATAGTTTACATCACGTTCAATATGAAAAACCGAAATAAAGGCTAAATTTATATCCCCTACATAATGTATTGATAAAATTAGACCTGTAAATAATTGGATAACTAGAACTATTCCCAATAGAGAGCCATAATTCCATCAAATAGAAATATTATTTGGTGCCGGTAAATCAATTAAGGATTTATTTATTACACTAATTAAAACATTATTTTTTCGCAATGGTCTAAACATAAATAAAAGGTCGAAGTGGCCCTTTAGCTAATTTTATTATTTTTGATACTATTAATATTATCAATATTAATAATAAAATTAAAAACAAAGTACAAAAATTAGATTCATTTTTATATATTATTAGAATAAAATTAGAAAAAAAATTACTAAGTGAAAGATTATTACCATATCCTAAATAACTTAAAGTTAAGAGACTAAAAATTAATACTGGAAAAAAAAATATTAACTTCATTTTAATATATTGGTTTGGAGAAATTGCAACAAAATATGAAAATATAACTAATATACCACCAATATAAATTAAAAATATTAAAAATGCATATCAACTAGATAAATTAAACGCGATAATTATTGACATTAACAAAGAATTAAATAAAATAACTAATAATATTATTACGGGGGATGAAATAATAAATAAATTTATAGATATACTAATAACTAAAAAAATTATATAAGACATTTATTATTATAAGATTTGAACTTATCTTTTAAACTCCAAAAGTTTATGTAACTAAAACTAATAATAATGAACCTCATCAATAAATAGATAAGTATAAACAAATTCATACTACATCTACAAAATGTCAATATCAAGCAGCTGCTTCAAAACCAAAATGATGATTACTTGAATAATGTCAATTAATAGTTCGAATTAAGCAAACAAATAAAAATATTGAGCCTACCATAACATGAAAACCATGAAAACCAGTAGCAACAAAAAATACAGACCCAAAAACCCTATCTCTAATAGTAAATGGAGAGTTATAATACTCACCTAATTGTAATAATGTAAAATAAAAACCCAATATAATAGTTAATAGTAAAGCTTGGATAACTTCATTTCGATTTTTATATTTAAATTTATAATGGGCTCAAGTTACAGTTACACCTGATGAAAGTAATACAATGGTATTTAAAAGTGGAACACTAAAAGCATTTAATGGTATAATTCCAATAGGAGGTCATGTACAACCTAATTCTGGTACAGGACTTAGTCTTCTATGAAAAAATCTCCAAAAAAAACCAAAAAAAAAACATACTTCTGATGTAATAAACAATATTATCCCATATCGTAAAAGTTTAGTTACTTTAGATGTATGATGTCCTAGGTATGTAGACTCACGAACAACGTCACGCCATCAGAGAAATATTACTAAAATAATAATAAAGATTCCAAATTTTATAATACTATTACTGTAAAAATGAAATCAATTTACTAAACCAAAAGTTAATATGAAAGCTCCAATAGAAGCTATTAGAGGTCAAGGTCTAGGTTCAACTAAATGAAAAGGCATACGAAACATTATCAAAAGAAAAAATTTTTCAATAATAAATTTACAGTTTATTGTTTTATTAAACTATTTTGATATGAAATATAACTAAATTTTTGGAAAAAATTTGTACTGTTATTTATACTAATTTCATATCAGTTTATTAAATTATTTTTCTTTTTAATTTTAGTGACTACAATTAAATGATTCAAACTATTTCATCAATTATAAGTTATATATACAATGATTAGTAACCAAAACAATATGACTAAAACTATTCAATTAATTGGGGATAAGTGTGGCATAAAAGCTTACCATTGGTTACTATAATCTGACAAACTATTATTATAAATTAACTAAAGCTTAAATTTATTTTACTAATAAAATCTTTAGTTCTAATAGCTTCAATACAAATAGGTATGAAACTATGATTTGCACCACAAATTTCAGAACATTGACCATATAAAATACTAGGAAATAAAATATTTATAGCCACTTGATTTAATCGTCCTGGGATAGCATCAACTTTAATTCCTAAAGATGGAATAGTTCAAGAATGAATTACATCAGAAGAAGAAATAACTATACGAATATCTTTGTTAAATGGTACAAATAATCGATTATCCACTTCTAATAAGCGATAATCACCTAATTTTAATTCTTCTGTAGGTAGTATATAAGAGTCAAATTCAATTTGATTTAAGTCTCTATATTGATAAGATCAGTATCATTGATGCCCTATAGTTTTAATAGTTACTAAAGGATCTGAAATCTCATCCAGTATGTATAAAATTTTAATAGATGGGATTGCTAGTAAAATTAAAATAATTGCAGGTGCAATTGTTCATAAAGTCTCTAATTCTTGAGCTTCTAAAATATTTCGGTTTGTAAATTTTGCAACACATAAATTTAATATCACATATGAAATAATTGATAAAACTAAAACTATTGTTATAATTATATAGTCATGAAATGATGAAATATTAATTATTATAGTTGATATTGAATCTTGTATTATTAATTGGTTTCAAAAAGGCATCTAAGTGAGAAATTATTCTTTCTTTTAATTAACAACTAAATGCAATATATTTGCTTTCACTTAAAATTAGAATTGTGACTGCTTCATTTCTATTATGAAATTTTATAGGATAAATTTGAGACATTCATTCTATTGAAGTTTGAAAATTGAATGAATAAATTAGAGAGCGTTTAACATATATAGATTCTCATAAAATATAAATAAATAAAATTAATGATAGTGTTGTTAGTATAGAACCAAATGAAGATAGTATATTCCATCTTATATATATATCAGGGTAGTCTGAATACCGTCGTGGTATACCTCTAAGACCTAAAAAATGCTGTGGAAAAAATGTTAAATTTACACCAATAAACATAATAAAAAAATGAGCTGATGACATTAAGTAATTTATCCTTAACCCTATAAATAAAGGATATCAATAGTTAAAAGCAGCAAAAATAGCAAAAACAGCTCCCATACTTAATACATAATGAAAATGAGCAACTACATAATAAGTATCATGTAGAATAATATCAATTGAAGAGTTAGATAAAACAATCCCTGTTAAACCTCCTGTAGTAAATAGAAATACAAAGCCTAGCCTTCATAATATTGATGGATTTATATATACCTTAGAACCATAAATAGTAGCTAATCATCTAAATACTTTAATACCAGTAGGTACTGCAATAATTATAGTGGCTGCTGTAAAGTAGGCTCGTGTATCAACATCTAAACCTACTGTGAATATATGATGTGCTCATACAATAAAGCCTAGAATGGCAATTCCTACTATAGCATAAATTATCCCAAGTGTACCAAAAGTTTCAATTTTTTTTGAGTAATGAGTAATAATATGTGAAATAGCCCCAAAGCCTGGTAAAATTAGAATATATACTTCTGGGTGACCAAAAAACCAAAATAAATGTTGAAATAGAATAGGATCACCACCACCCACAGGATCAAAGAAGGAAGTATTAATATTTCGATCTGTAAGTAGTATAGTAATAGCCGCTGCTAGGACAGGTAAGGATAATAGTAATAAAATTGTAGTAATAGCCACAGATCAAATAAATAGAGGAATGCGATCAAGGCTTATCCCAGGCCACCGTATGTTGAAAATAGTAGTAATAAAATTTAATGAGCCTAAAATAGATGAAGCACCAGCTAAATGTAATGAGAAAATGGCTATATCTACAGATATGCCGGAGTGACCTATATTGTCTGCTAATGGAGGATAAATGGTTCAACCAGTTCCAGCGCCACTTTCAACCATAGATGATGAAAGTAATATTGTTATTGAAGGTGGTAATAATCAAAAACTTAAATTATTTAACCGTGGGAAAGCTATATCGGGTGAACCAATTATTAATGGAATTAATCAATTGCCAAAACCACCAATTAAAATTGGTATTACCACAAAGAAAATTATAATTAATCCATGTGCAGTAACTAGTGTATTATAAATTTGATCATCACCTAGCAATATTCCTGGTTGTGATAACTCAATTCGAATAATAGTTCTTATTCCAGTTCCAACTATAGATGACCATAAGCCAAAGATGAAATACAAAGTCCCAATATCTTTATGATTAGTTGAATAAAGTCATCGCATAAATAATTATTATTAGCGGGATAAATATTATAGTAATAGATATAGAAATTAATAAATTTAAGTTTAAAACTTCCTTTATAAAGTATTGTTTAAAATAAAAAAATAATAAAGAAAATAGAATATTAATATACATATATATCGATAAAATTGAAAATAAAACTAGAGCGGCCCTAGCTATAATTGAGTATTTCGAAATAAATAACAAAGTTAATAACTTTGGAAAAAATCCAGTTAAAGGCGGTATACCACTTAAGGATAGTAATATAATAAATACTCTAATTATATTAATCATTATATCTTTATTAGAATAAATTAAATTAGTTAATAAAAAAATCCCCCTTCTTAAAAAAATTATAAAGATAGGAACCCTTAATAATACATATAATAAAAAGTAAATAATACTAATCAATTTAAACCCAATTCTATAAGATGCTAGCATTCAACCTATGTGCGAGATAGATGAATAAGCTAATAGAGAGCGCAGGTCAATTTGAAATAAACCAAAAATCCCACCTAGTAATACATTAATTAATCTAATAATAATAACTAATAGATAATTAAAATCTAAACATAATAATAAAAGTAAACAAGGTCCTACTTTTTGTAAAGTACTAAGTAATATACAATTGAGCCAATTAATAGATTTTATTACATTAGGGTATCACCTATAGCAAGGGAAAGAACCAATTTTTATTAATAAACTTAATAGTATAATAAATTTTATAATAGCAAATTCAGTACTTACTATTAGTATAATATAACATCATAATAGTAACATAGAAGCAATAATTTGAGTAATAAAATATTTTACCACTCCTTCTTCTTCATAATGTATTGAACTTATTAATATTAAAGGTAAAAACCTAAATATATTAAATTCTATTATTGTTCATACTCCTAACCAAGATGACCTAACCAACATAAGTATAGATGTAATAAATAATAGACAAAAATTTATTATATTAATAGGGGATAGTATCATAAAAGGATGGGGCTTTAACCCCATATTTTAAGTTAGAAGCTTAAATTTTACCCTTTAAAAAGAATTGTAATGACTCCTATAAATCTGCAATTTATTATTGTAAACTCAACTAAATTCTTATTTTATTCAATCAATTGCTCCTTCATTCCATTCATGTAGTAGGCCAAATAGTAGCAAGAAAAAAATTATTAAAATAATTACTAAATTTACATTATTTAAGATGTTCAATATTGGAATAGGAAATAAAAGTACAATTTCAATATCAAATACAATAAAAATTACAGCTAGTAAAAAAAATCGTGTAGAAAATGGGACCCGAGCATTAAAGAATGAGTCAAATCCACATTCAAAAGCTAATAACTTATGTCGATTTTTTAACTCCCGTATAAACAAATAATAAGATAAAAAATAAATAAATATTGGGAGTGAAATACAAATAATTGAGTTTACAAGCATATATTTCATAAATACTAGAATTTATATATTCATATTTAACAACATCAATGTTACCCGTATAATCCGGCTTAGTATTTGATTAAAACCAATTTAATTGATCTCTTATAATTAAAATTTATATGCTAATAGCTTTTTAATCTACAATCTAAACATAACAATAGATAAAAATAGTGTTACTACTAACGAGAAAGGCAAAAAAGCCTTTCAAGTTAATATTATTAATAAATCGTAACGTATACGTGGAAATGAAGCACGAACCCAAATAAATACAGTAGCAAATAATATAGTAAATACTACCAACCTAATATTATAGCTAAAACTTAAATTACAAAAAAATAAAGAAATTAGCATACTTATAAATAAAATTACACTATATTCAGCTATAAAAATTATAGCAAATATTCTCGACCCGTATTCAATATTAAAACCAGAGACTAGCTCAGATTCCCCTTCAGCAAAGTCAAATGGGGCTCGATTGGTCTCAGCTAATATAGTAATTACTCACAAGATAAATAATGGAAGTAATAGTAATAGGAAAGGAGTGTAATTTATATATATATTTATAGTTAAATCTATTCTCATATATAATAGTATAATATTAATTAAAATTAAAGCCATACTAATCTCATATGAAATTGTTTGAGCTACACCACGCAAGGCGCCTAATAGGGCATATTTAGAATTTGAACTTCATCCAGATATGAATGTAGGATAAACATTTATTGAAGATACACATAGAAAGAATAGTACTCTAAAAATAAATCAAAAAGATATATTTTTTCTAGGATAAATTGATCATAATATTAAAGCTAGAGTTAAACTAAAGATTGGGGATATAACAAAGTAAAATTTATTAGATAGAAAAGGATAAACTTGTTCTTTCAAAAATAATTTTATTGCATCAGCCAACGGTTGTGGGATTCCAATATATATTACCTTATTTGGACCTTTTCGAGTTTGCATATAACCTAGTAATTTTCGCTCTAATAGAGTGTAAAAGGCTATAGCTATTAGAGCTATAATTATTCTTAACAATATTTCAAAAACTATTAGTATTTATATAGGGTGGTAAATCATAAATAGGGTTTAAACCTAGTGCACTTTTCTGCCACTATATAAAGTTATTTTACGATCTAACGTTCTTATAGATTTTCAAAATCTATTTTATAATAACTTAGTTATTGGTCACTCCTATTAAATGCAAATTAATTGTTCTAATTAAACTAAATAACAAAATAACAAGTGAATAATATTCATACTTTAATTCTAAATTAAATACATTTATCTGTCAACTTGAAAAATTATAAATTTTAGTACTATAATAGTAAAATTAGGGTCCTCTCGTACTACTAATAATTATATATAAATTATAGATAGAATCTAACCTGGCTTACGCCGGTCTGAACTCAACTCATGTAGAAATTTAATGGTTGAACAAACCAACTTATTTATTGATTGCACTAAACAGTTATTCTAAGTCAACATCGAGGTGCCAATCATAAAATTTAATATGGTCTTTAATTTTATATTAGCCTGTTACCCCTAAAGTAACTTAATTACTGATCATAAAAGGATCTTTAATAGATTTATTTATCATAAAAAACAAAAATGTTTAAATATAAACGATCACCCCAATCAAATTAATTTAGTAATATAATTACCTGCTTAAAAAAGCTTTTAGGGTCTTCTTGTCTTATAATTATATTTAGGTCTCTTCACCTAAAGGATAAATTTAATAAAAGATAATAGAGACAGGTAGAATTTCGTGTACCCTTTCATTCCAGCTTACAATTAATAAACAAGTTATTATGCTACCTTAGTACAGTTATAATACTGCAGCAATTTAACGTTTCATTGAGCAGGGCTTATTATTTATATGATAAATCAAATAACAATGTTTTTGTTAAACAGTCGAATTCTATATTTGCCGAGTTCCTTTATATAATTTTATTAATTACTCATATTTACATATTAAAATTAATAATCATAAATAATTAATCTATTAATCATTATAAAAAATTAATTTAATTTTTTTTTCCTGTGATACTATAAAGTAATTTTAGTTAGCTGTTTTTAAGCCTACAATTATACCTGCAAAAATAAATTGAATAAAAGTTATAGCTAATCCTATAAAATAAAATAATTTATATAAATTATTTAATTGATAAATCTATTATTAAAATATGTAATTACATATTATTAATATTATTTAAATTAGTTAAAATCTAATGCGATAAGTTTATAGCTTCTGTAAATTTATTTTTATAAAGAATTTAAACTCTTAAATATTAGTTCTAAACAATAAATAAACAACTCATTTAGATTTCGAAAATAATAATTATATTATTTCTTGTAAATCCATTATACTAAAGGTACGTGTATCTACTTTAACTATATATTTTTCCATTGCTGTACTTAAATATATAAATATTTTTAATTAAATGAAGAAATAAAATTTTATTCAATTTAATTCTAAGAATTTAATTTTAATGTAAATAAAATGTATTATATGATATACTATAAATTGAGATACAATTTCCATTACACCTACTATGTTACGACTTATCCTATTTTAAAAGAAACCGACGGGCAATATGTGCTTATTTCAAGTTCTTATTCATTAATTTTATTTAAATTAATTACTATTAAGTCCTATTTTTTAATACATTTATTCTAGTATTAATATTATCTTTATATCAAAGTATCCCATTAATACTATTACATAAACAATATTTTACCTGTGATAATTATATATTTATATAACTATTATAATTTCTCTATAGAAAACTATAATACGGCAATACATTTATTGATATTATCAAGTAATAGACTAATAACTTGTGGATTATCAAATTAAATTACAGGATCCCCTAATTGAATGAAACACCGCCAAATTCTTTTGTTTAAAGTCTCAAATTTATATTTATTTTTTAATAATAGAAGGGTATCTAATCCTTGTTTTTGTTATTATTTATTAATGTTATAATAAATCAAACTATTAAAAATTTCACCTATTCTTTTAACATAACTAGTATAACTATTTGAATTAGATAATTATTGTATAACCGCTGCTGCTGGCACAATATTAGCAGTATCTTAAATCCTAATCACTTATACTTGATCATATTTAGAAATTTCCTTATACATTATTAATATATTTACTAAGTTATCATAATTGATATCAGAAAAACTAATCTTAAAATTAGAATTAAATTTATAGTAAGAGACTAAATCATTTTTGGAGTATGAATCCACTAGCTTATAGTTAGCTGATCTTACTTTTTTTTTTTAATTCTTAACCGTTGTTGTTAAATTTTTTTTTTAACGCTAACTTTTTTACAATTATTATTAAATTCTATATAACTATCTAAAAAGAAAAAAAATAAATATTAAAAACTATCATAAATGGTGGAATTAGTAATAGTACCAATACTAGATACTCTTTTTGAAATAATATCAAATTTGAATAGAAAAAAAAGTTATTTTGACCATGATTAATAAACCTATATAAATTTAATGAGTAGCATACAGTAATAAACATAATTAAAAATAAAATAAATAGCCTGCAATAATCTATTATTATTAAAGACCTTAAAATAAAAATTTCTCTTAATAAATTTATAAATGGTGGGGCAGCTATATTTATTATAATAAATAAAAATCAAAATAAATTTATTGCTGGAAAATAAGTTATTCTACTTTTTAATAAAATTAAATTACGAGAATTATATAAGTCATAATTAATTCTAGCTAAAAAAAATATAGCCGAAGAGCTAAATGCATGACCAATTATTATTATTATTGAACCTAAAAGTCCTAAATTAGACATACAAATTATACTACATAGTAATAATCTTATATGACTAATTGAAGAATAAGCAATTATTGATTTTATATCTACTTGACGGAAACAAATTAATCTTGTAGTTAGGCCTCCAATTAATCTAACACTAAAAACTAACGGAATAAAATTTAATCTAGCGCTAGGTATTAGAAAAGATAGGCGAAAAACCCCATAACCGCCTAACTTTAATAAAATTGCAGCTAAAATAATAGAACCTGAAATAGGTGCCTCTACATGTGCTTTTGGTAGTCATAAATGAATAGGGTATGTAGGTAGTTTTACTAAAAAACCTATAACTAATAATAACCACAATTTATCTATTTTATAATAAACTATTATTCATAAATTCATAGTAAAAATTTTATTATTAATTAAAAAAATTAATATAACTACTAGTATTGGTAATGAGCAAATAATAGTATATACTATCAAATAAACCCTAGCTTGCAACCGCTCGGGTTGATAACCTCATTTTATAATTATAAACATAATCGGAACTAAAGAACCCTCAAAAAAAATATAAAATATAATTAAATTATTTATAGTAAAGCATAAAATAACTAATATCAATATAGTAATTAATGTAGTTATAAATATTGTTTTTCAATTATTTATTGTAAAAATTTTAAATCTAACTAAAATTATGACAATTAGTACTCAGACACTTAATAAAATTAATAAAAAAGAAATTGAATCAATTATAGTTCAAAATCTTGATTTATATTTATACAGTTCATAATTATTTATTTTTATTGAAATTATCAATATAATAAAAATTATATAATTAATTAGTATAACTCAACTATATTTATTTTTTTTTAAAATTAAAAGGCTGACAATTGATATTATTAAAATTAACATTTTGATAAACTTAAATTTATTACAAAATCAGAGCCTGATGAACGAATTATTGATACTAAAATACATAAACCAATTCTTGCCTCACAAGCTCTAATACTAAGCAAAATAATTAAACATAATAAATTATAAGTTTCTAATATAAAATTTCTTATACTAAACATTAATATTATTCTTAATCTTATTATTTCTAAACTTAAAAGAATTAATAATATATTTTTATTATGAGCTAATACATTTAATAATATTATTAAAGGAAGCACTATCAATAAAAAAATAAATAAGCTTTTCATTAGTTAAAGTAAAACTTCTTTAATTTACAAAATTAATATTTTATATAAACTATTTAACACAGAAAATTATAAAAAAATAATACTTAAATACCCAAAATTTATATTATAATATATTAACTATATTCTGATGTAGAAATTTACTCTTTTAAATAGAAAATTTAATGTGCTATAAACACTTTACATAATACTTGAAAACATAGTTATTTTATTATCTTCAATAATATGATTTATATAATCTATTCAAATAAAAAACTATTAAATAAAAAATTATTAATAACAATATAATAGTTACTAGTATTATTGGGGAGAAATTTATATAATAATAATAGATATTTAAATTTTTTAACTTAAAAACAAATCCTTCACCCCTATAAATTTCTAATAAAGATTGATCAATATTTTCTAAATATAATTTAGCATAACTTATAAATGGTTTTAATTTAAACTGTCTTATTAAAGGATAAATATATCACATCTTATTATTAAAAATTTGAATTACATATATAATTTTTTTATTAAAGTAGTTTATAAAAAATCTTAGACTTAACCCTAGGAAAACAATTAGTATGGGAGTTAGTGTTATTTTTACTCTTATACAAATAATTATATCTTTTATTAAAAAAAATCAAAATAAAAGTATACTGATAATAATAGACATTAAACCTATAAAGCTTATAGAAAAGGTAGAATGTTTTTTCTCATTAAAATTTATAAACGGGTTAGATAAATTTATAGATCAAATTAACAGTATTAAAAAACGCAAACTATAATAAGATGTCACCCCAATAGAAAGATAGGATAGTAAAATTAAATTTATAAAATTAATATTAAATAATGAGAATTCTAATATAGGATCCTTAGTATAGAATGAAGACATAAATGGTATTCCACATATAGCTATAATAGATACAATTATCCCTACACATGCTATAGGAAGCTTTAATCTGATATTACCTATTCATCGTAAATCTTGCCTATGAATATAATTTATAATTAATGTACCAGCGCAAATAAATAATAAGGCTTTAAATATAGCATGTACTACTATATGAATATATGAAATTTGAGGTGATATCATTGAAATTATTATTATTATCAAACCTAATTGTCTTAAAGTAGACAAAGCAATAATTTTTTTTATATCTCACTCTATTGATGCCCTGAAACCAGCCATGAATAGAGTTGCAATTGAAATTAATATTAAAATTAAAAAAAAATAATTTCTTTTTGCTAAAAATAAATAAAAACGTAATACTAAAAAAACACCAGCCGTAACTAACGTAGATGAATGCACTAGTGCAGAGACTGGAGTAGGAGCGGCTATAGCCGCTGGCAGCCAACTACTGAATGGTAATTGGGCACTTTTTGTTATACTTGCTAATAAAATTAAAATGATTTGATACTTAAATTCAATTATATTTTTATATCATATATTAATTACTACTCAATTTCCAATATATATTGTTATACCAATTGATAACAGTAATAAAATATCTCCTACACGATTAGTAAAAGCAGTAATAAAACCGGCTCTAAGAGATTTATTATTTAAATAATAAACTACTAAAATAAATGAAATAACCCCAAGGCCATCTCAACCTAGTAAAAGAAAACCTATGTGCGGAATATAGATTAATAAATTTATAGATACAATAAATATTAAGACAATAATAGTAAATAAATTATTTTTTTTATCTATTTCTATATAATTGATTGAAAATATTATTACATTAAAAGAAATAAATAGTACAATAAATGAAAATAAGCAACCTTTATAATCAATCAAAATAGGAAAACTAATTTTTAGCAAACCTATATTAAATAACTCTCACTCAATTAAAAACAAACTATTAAAATTAAACAGTATTGCACTAAAAGTAAAAATAAATATACCATTTATTAATAATAATTTTGGTCTATAAAAATTAATATGTTTTTTCATTAAAATGTACTTTAGTATAATCAAAACCACAATTTGATAGATTATTTTATCTTAACATTTTACCCATACTAAGTGTGATCATCACAATATAAAGTTAAAAGTAAACAAAAAATATAAGCTTGAATTAAACAAATTATTATTTCAAATAATAAATAAAAAGAACTAATAAATGTAAGTATCATATTATTTAAATTAAATTTATTTATTATAAGAGATAAGTATAAATTTATTAAAGATAAAACAACATGTCCAGCTGTCATATTTGCAGCCAATCGAAAAGCTAAAGTTAATGGACGAACTATAATACTTACAGTCTCAATAATAATTAAAAATGGATTTAATCATTCAGGTGCACCATCAGGTAATAGGTGTGCAATAAATTGCTTTTTTTTTTTAAAGAATCTAGAAATAAGTAACCTTCTTCATAAAGGGAAACTTATTAATAATGTATAAAATAAATGAGAACTTAAAGAAAAAGAATATGAAATCAAACCAGACAAATTGATTCTAATAATTATTAAAAATAAAGTCATAATCAGAATTCTCATACCTTTGATTTTTGAACTCTTAGATCGAATACATTGACTTATCATTATATTAAAAGGGACAACCATAATAAAATTTGACCTGTATTTATACTTTCAGATAAAATTAAAAATAATTAATGTAAATATAGGAATGGTAATAATAGTTACATAAATGTAATTATATAAACATGGAGTAAATTCATAAGGGTCAAAAATAGAAAATACATCTATAAGCATAATTAGTATGTATCATATATAATATCACTAATTTTTTTTTTTTTTTGCAAAGTTTATAAATCTATTTTAACCTTTGAAAGATTATAGTTTATCTTAACTTAAAACTTTTAATAAACTTATGCATATTTTCTGAAGAAAAAATTTTTTTTTAAGAAAAAATTTTTCTTCTATAGTAATTAGATAATATAAATATTTTTAATAAAATAATTTATAAATAATTATTATAAAATATGAATAGGATGTATATATAAATATACATATATATATA